CACTCCTTCTTCGATCAACTAATTTTATTCTTGGATCTTGTTTGTCAGATTGAGAAAAAGAAAGATATTTCTAGATTGTTCGAATTTCTATGTATACTAAACTGTTCCAATTTCATAACATAATTTTATGTTATGTTAATTTTTTTTTTTTTTTCATTTTCTTTGAGTTGTTTTCTTTCTTATATCTCCCTTTCCTTCATATAAATCCTTCTTCCAAGTCATAAGATAAGAGCGATTTTAACTATCTTTCTTTGATTCAAGATCCAAGATCAAGATGAATTTTTATCTAAATGTATAGCGCAGCTTCATGTACGAAATCTTTTTCTATTGCCCCATCCAATATCTTGGTTGCGACAATGCAATGGAGAATGGCTGCGAGAAAGAGACTTTCATTTACAGTCTTTTATTTTGAAAGTTAATTTAACGAAAAAATAGGAAATTATCTCTCTTTCTACGAGATAAGACTCAATAGAAAAATACTCGAAGTGTCTTTTTCTTTCTTTGATCCGTGGGAAGATATACTCTGGAGTTTTCGATTTATATGAAGGAAAGGGAATAAGTTGTTATTCCCATAGAAAATCTAGGAACAAGAGGATTCAATCGGAAATCTCGACAAATTCTTTCGAAGCCCAAAGAAATGAAAGAGGTTAGTCAACTGTTCTAATTCAAATTTTATCTCTATCAAATTTTAATATCAGAATAGCGGATATAGTAATAATTAAATGGGTCAGGTCCACTTACTTTTTCTTTTGTTTGATTTTGTAATCTTTACCTATAGGTTTGATTGGTAAAAAAAGGGATCTTTGGCGATTCGAGATAAAAAGCGGCTTATGATTATTCCTAATCATCACAATTTACCGAAGAAATGTTCCACTTTCGAATTAGAACTACTATATTCTAACTCAATATAATTGATAACGTATCATCCGGTTAGTTATTTTTGTATTCCAAATCCAAAAATATCTCTATTTTCTTAATACTATGGCTGGACCTTTATGAAAAAAAGAAAAGCCCCTTATCGGATTTGAACCGATGACTTACGCCTTACCATGGCGTTACTCTACCACTGAGTTAAAAGGGCTTAGTTGATTTAATTCCTGAACGAGTCGCTATGTAGATAAAATCTCTAGATGCACATATATATATTATATATATATATATAWAAGTATATACACTCATAGTGGCTTATTTTTGAATCATCAAAGGGATTTGGAGAACAAGTCTAAGGTAAAATCAATTGTTTCAATACCGGCTTCTTTTATTAAGATGGTCCCTATCAAAAGAAAATTCACTTGATTAATACATAACATGCATTTACACTTACCAATTCGACATAAAACAAATTGCAAGATATTTCATCGAATCGTGTGATGAAGAGATTATACTTGTCCCCTTGAACTAAAGTCTTAGATAAAATTTTCACAACTTTGATCCCGCTTACTAAATTTATTTTAGTAGATTTATATAAAGAATGTTGATTCTAATAAACGATTCAGGAATATAAATGACGAATCCAAAAATCCGATACAATTTTCAAAAACTAAAAGATCCCTCGGATCTAATCATATTATTCCATTATATTGACAATTTTCAAAAACTGATCATACTATGATCATAGTATCAGGGCGGTTGGACAAGTCGGCCCCCATCGTCTAGTGGTTTAGGACATCTCTCTTTCAAGGAGGCAGCGGGGATTCGAATTCCCCTGGGGGTAGGGTACTGCGAAAGGAGGTTGATCATGGATTACCAATAAGCCTAAAGTGGATTCTTCCTGGGTCGATGCCCGAGCGGTCAATGGGGACGGACTGTAAATTCGTTGACAATATGTCTACGCTGGTTCAAATCCAGCTCGGCCCAATAATAATTAGACAATCTACCATGAGATGATATAGCCTCCCCTTGTCCTTCAGAAATACCCCATATTATACGAACATACTATACGAAGATAAAAAAGAATGCAATTCTCTGCTAGATCCCTTATTTCCCTGGGATTGTAGTTCAATTGGTTAGAGCACCGCCCTGTCAAGGCGGAAGCTGCGGGTTCGAGCCCCGCCAGTCCCGACGGATCGAATATCCACTAAATACATCAATTCGTTTTTCCCTTTCTATCAACTTGTTTCTATGAACTTGTAAAGGGGTGCCGGGGGCATACTTTCAGTCCCAAAGCAAAAAGGAGTCGTTATTTCTCTTTTCTTTCCTATTTTTCCATTTTGTTTTATTTTGGCCCAACCCCCAAAATGAAAATAGTGAATAATGGTGAATTTGATGAATAGTAGATCTTTTATACCGGCCTCATTTTTCTCAAACCTCTTTATCTTCATCTTCCAAAACATCACAGTAAAAAAAGGAATTGAGAACTTTTTTTTTTTTTTTTCATTTTGCTTGTTTATGTTTAGGCTTGTAATTATATGTATATGATTAATCGAAGTGGAGAAGGGTAATTTGATGATCCTTCCTCGGATAATTGTCCAAGGAAGACGCAAGGTAGGTTTATAGAAAAAAAAGGAAACGGATTTAAATATGAAATTTAAATAAATAAATCTTGGATTGATTAGGCCCGGAATCAAAATTTTGATTCGGTATGGGTCGGTATGTATAAAAGAACTTCCTATGTTATACTATTCAAGTCTCGACGACGAATTGATTTGATAGATCAGATATTGTTATTCATGATATTGATCCTATTCAACATCATCGATAAAGAATTCATTAATTGAATTTTCAAACGAAAGATTTATCATCTCTAGGGGATTAAATCCCGAGTTATTGCGAAGTAAAAAACCGATGAGATTATGGAAGTCAATATTCTTGCATTTATTGCTACTGCACTATTCATTCTAGTTCCTACCGCCTTTCTACTTATCATTTACGTAAAAACAGTCAGTCAAAATGATTAATTCAATTTTATTTGCATGAAACTTTTCTTATGAGTTCTTATCAAAAATTGACGAAGTTAAATGAACAGGATTCCAATTTCACGTCTTAACTTAAATGAAATGAGTGAACTAGAATCGGCGGTATTCTAAGGGATAGCTAGTATGGTCGAAAAAAAGATTCATCTATTTCTACCATACTAGCATCTCTTAGTCTAGAAACGTAGTCTATAAGGTTGGAATTAGAATAAAGATAAATGATTAAGTTCAATCTACAATATTCTCTTCATATATGTGTATATTAATTCTCTATATTCTATGGCATTGAAATAACACCCAATTTGCTACATCTATTTGGTCCGATCAGAAACAATTCTTATCTTAGGATAAGAATTCCTTCCCCTTTACTAATAAGAAAGAGAGAGGAAACCTCAACGATTTAGAACGTCCAATCATGATATGAAATAAGTCGATAAAGCATAAATCGCCCTTTTCCAATTCAAATTAAAAAGCAAGTGGGAAATGCCGAATATGTGACTCGCCCCAGGCAAGCTCTTATTCTTGCATAGTCTCTCGTTAGATAACCACTATTTCTATATTATTTCTCATAGAAAGTGCGTATACACTCACCAAAACGACCTCCTCGTTGAAGAGTAAAGAGGTAAAGAAATAAAAAAAAGGTCCGATCTTCCTTTCCTCAGTATTCATCTATAAAAATAGTAAAAGCCCATTCCATTGATTGCCTCTTTGATTGAAAGAGTATGATTTATATCATAGATTACCCCACCGGAGTCCGATTAGTTGGAATAAATAGTTCAAAATGCGTCGATCTCTAAACCAATTGATACGGCTTGAGTTGATGCCTCAATTCAATTAGTAGTACTTCTAGAGCCCACTTCTTCCCCACACTACGAGTGAAAGAGAAAATGTAAAGACTACCATTAAAGCCGCCCAAGCGAGACTTACTATATCCATGTGAATTATGTCCCCTATCTCTATAAATATGAAGGTTTTCAATTATCCTCACTAATAATAGTGGAATCAATGGTGCATAATACCAGTTCCTATTCTTTTTTTGTTGGTCCTCATAAATAAAAACAGAAGGTGAGAAATCACTAAAAAAGAGAAAGCACTATCTAGTTCAGACCTCTATTTCTCCTTTTGATTTAATACGTACCCCTATCATAAGGGGTTTGACTGGGTGTTGCCGAAAAGGAATTCTTTTCTTTTGGCTCTTTTTCTATAAAAGTAAATTATCCCTCCAATCATTATTAGAATTCGATTGGATATCTGAGCACTTATAGATTCTCGCAAGTCTGTCGTATATAAAGCAACTTCCGTGCCTTTCCAAAACTAGTAATTTAATTTATTATCAGGCTCTAGAATCTGATTAAAGATCCAGTCATTAGACACTTCCCTAGCAATAGAAGAAAATTGTGAAGTCGTGATCCCCTATACGAGTAGATTAGAATATTTCCTTGAACCCCAATGCGAACGAGGATTTACAATCTTTTCTTTTAGAAAGCCTACCGACCACACGCTTAGAATCAAACAAAGTATCACCGGTTTGTTTCCTCTTCTTCTACCGGGAAGAATTCCGCGAGTTATATCAGAAGAACAGAAGAGAAGAAGAGATTTGGAGTTTTTTTGTTGATTAGGCGACACCCGGATTTGAACTGGGGAAAAAGGATTTGCAGTCCCCCGCCTTACCACTCGGCCATGCCGCCAAAATGATTCAAAATAGATGACAGGAATCCCGGATTACTGAATTCTTATTGTACTTGCATTTTGACTCCCGCTTTCTTTCATCCTAAACACACCCCTTATTTCATTATAAGTTTCATTATATTTCATTATTTCATTTCTTTTTTTTATTCGATTTGATCCATCTCTTACTATGGATTGTATCATATTCAAAAAAAAACAATGCTAAACAAATTTGAGCCCTTTTCCGGTGAGAAATCCAATGTGTATTTTCGGCCGACAAATTTGAACCATTAACTATTAACTACTTCGTTCGAATTCATAATGGGATTTGAATCTCAAATTGTGTTTTGCTTATGACATAAGAAAATACAAATTCAGATAGAACTGATCAGTATTGATTTTTTCAATTAAAAAATCCTT